GAAAAAACGTATTAGTAGCTTATATGCCATGGGAAGGCTACAATTTTGAAGATGCCGTACTTATTAGTGAACGTCTAGTATATGGAGATGTTTATACTTCTTTTCATATACGAAAATATGAAATTCAGACTCATGTGACAAGCCAAGGCCCTGAAAGGATCACTAATGAAATACCCCATTTAGAAGCCCACTTACTCCGGAATTTAGATAGAAACGGAATTGTGATGCTGGGGTCTTGGGTAGAAACAGGTGATATTTTAGTAGGTAAATTAACGCCTCAGATGACGAAAGAATCATCATATGCTCCGGAAGATAGATTATTACGGGCTATACTTGGCATTCAAGTATCCACTGCAAAGGAAACTTGTCTCAAATTACCTATAGGTAGCAGAGGCCGAGTTATTGATGTGAGATGGATCCAGAAAAAAGGGGGTTCCAGTTATAATCCAGAAATGATTCGTGTATATATTTCACAGAAACGTGAAATCAAAGTAGGGGATAAAGTTGCTGGAAGACATGGGAATAAAGGTATCATTTCCAAAATTTTGCCTAGACAAGATATGCCTTATTTACAAGACGGAACGCCTGTTGATATGGTCTTCAATCCATTAGGAGTACCTTCACGAATGAATGTAGGGCAGATATTTGAATGCTCGCTCGGGTTAGCAGGGGATCTGCTAGACAGGCATTATCGAATAGCACCCTTTGATGAGAGATATGAGCAAGAGGCTTCTAGAAAACTCGTGTTTTCTGAATTATATGAAGCCAGTAAGCAAACAGCAAATCCGTGGGTATTTGAACCCGAGTATCCGGGAAAAAGCAGAATATTTGATGGAAGAACGGGGGATCCTTTTGAACAACCTGTTATAATAGGAAAGTCCTATATCCTAAAATTAATTCATCAAGTTGATGATAAAATTCATGGGCGTTCCAGCGGACATTATGCGCTTGTTACACAACAACCCCTTAGGGGAAGGGCTAAGCAAGGGGGACAACGGGTAGGAGAAATGGAAGTTTGGGCTCTAGAGGGGTTTGGCGTTGCTCACATTTTACAAGAGATGCTTACTTATAAATCTGATCATATTAGAGCTCGTCAGGAAGTACTTGGTACTACGATCGTTGGAGGAACAATACCTAAACCTGAGGATGCTCCAGAATCTTTTCGATTGCTCGTTCGAGAACTACGATCTTTGGCTCTGGAATTGAATCATTTCCTTGTATCTGAGAAGAACTTCCAGATTAATAGGAAGGAAGCTTGATCGGAATGAATCAGAATTTTTCTTCTATGATCGACCGGTATAAACATCAACACCTTCGAATTGGATCAGTTTCTCCTGAACAAATAAGCGCTTGGGCCAAAAAAATACTACCCAATGGGGAGGTTGTTGGAGAGGTGACAAAACCTTATACTTTTCATTACAAAACCAATAAGCCGGAAAAAGATGGATTGTTTTGTGAAAGAATTTTTGGACCTATCAAAAGTGGAATTTGCGCCTGTGGAAACTATCGAGTAATCGGAGATGAAAAAGAAGACCCTAAATTTTGTGAACAATGCGGAGTCGAATTTGTTGATTCTCGGATACGAAGATATCAAATGGGATACATCAAACTGGCATGCCCAGTAACTCATGTGTGGTACTTGAAACGTCTTCCTAGTTATATCGCGAATCTTTTAGATAAACCTCTTAAAGAATTAGAAGGTCTAGTATACTGCGATGTGTGATTTGATCAAAATTCTTATTTTACAGATTGGGACTAAGAAACTGTCATCCCATTCACTCCGATTGGGATGCCCTGACTCTGACATGTCTCGTGGTAGGAGTAACATGAAGCTCAGAATTATGGGTGTATTTAATACTCCAAAAAAGGGAATTGATCTATGGTCGATTCCGTAACAGAAAAATAGGAATTGCTAGTTGTACCTCGTGAAAAAGAATTCTTTCTTGGAATTAGCCATTCCATTTCTTTTAGAAAGAAATTCTGTTATAGTAAGCAAATATGACATGGTTGCAAGGGCCTATTCATCGCGTATAGGCTTTAAGGGCATCATGGCATAACCGTCGAGGTTAAGTAGGGGCCTAAAAGATCGAATGGAATGATACATAGACAAGTAAATCCCTTCTGAGTTCCGAGGTATTCTTTTAAAAGAAAGGGGATTCGGTATTCGAAGGGAGGTAGACTACTCAAAAATGTCACATTTCATTTCATTGAAATGTTGGTTGGTCCTGATTGGGAACTTGAGTAAGGAGTAGACCATTGGGGTTTTCTATAAAAAATTTTTAAACGAGAACCCCTTATTTGATGTAACTACTTGAGCCGGATGAGAGGAAACCCTCGCGTCCGATTTTTAAGGGGGGAAATCCTATACTATAAGGAACCTATCCAAATTTTTCTTTTGCTAGGACCGTAGCTAAAAAACCTACTTTCTTACGATTACGAGGTTCATTCGAATATGAAATCCAATCTTGGAAATACAGCATCCCACTTTTTTTTACTACTC